TTGTAATTTTCTAATCGTTCCAAATTCTCATAAGTGGCATTAATCAAATTCTGTTTTTCTCGTTCTATCTCAGAGTATCCATTCACTCGAAACTCATCTGCTTCCATTTCCGCTTTCCGTAAGCGAGCCCGGGCTTTTTCGAGCTGCTCAATAGCTCCTCCGCGTAGTTCTTCTGAATTTCGAATAGTACTCAGAATCCTCTGTTTTCGATTATCTAATAAATCACTTAATGAAAGTAGATTATTTTCCCATTCATTTCACAACTTCACTTCCATGATCTCTTCCCGAACCAAACATGAATCTTTCGATTCATTTGGCTCTCACGCTCAGTTACTTATGTTATGAGCATTCCCATATCTTTTAATGTAATGAGCCTACCCTCTCTTCTCTGTTCGTATTCCAAGATATGGAAACTGATACAAGACCAGAATATTCAGAGGACTCTTCCGACCAGACAAAAAAAATCTGTAATTGTCAGCAAAGTTGTTTTTTTTTCTTCAAATCCAAAAAATTCTTCTTATTTTATACATAGGTCGTCGATTCAGCATTGGATAAAAAAAGGGCGAGACACCCATTTTTCCAGTAAATGGTTCAAATCATTTTATCGATATGAGTGTTCTATATCGGATAAATTGCCAACTATTCATTTTGAAACCATCTCCGTACTAACGTAGTGGTAGAAAGAGTACCATGTTGTGCCTGGACTTCAGGCGGTTTAGCTTTAACCATGTTAATGGTCCCACATTATTGGTTGATAGAGAATCAAAGTTGATTTACCAATGAGTCACGAAATGCTATGGTTCTTACATATGATTTCTTAATTTATTCAGAAGTAATTCGTCGAGATCGTGCACCTTTCTTCCCTATTTATAAATAAAAAAAAAAAAGAAAGTGCAGCCGGTTGGATCCAGCCTATTCTTGAAATACACAACTCGCACACACTCCCTTTCCAAAAAAGATCAATACGCCAAGCACTACACTTAGATTTATTAGATTTGTTGCTAAAATATCGGTATTCAACCCGAAACTCCCGGCGGATGGCCAGTAACCCAAGGAAACGAAAGAATCGGTTACATTTTTCATATGCTCTCCTCTTATAGATAGGACTAACAAAATCGAACAGAGTTCTTTTTGTATCACTTCGTCCCGTTTTTTTATTATTGATTTCTTTTTTTTTATTAATTGACTTATTTTAAATATGAATATATTCATTTCATTTGAAATCATTTTCAAATTTCAAAAATGGATTCTTTATTATTATTTTATTTCAATTGAAGTTCCCAATAAGATACTTATTAGGTCCCCGGTTTCATGTCAATTGCGAAATACCTGCAACGCTTCCTAAAAGTCAAAAGGGGTTTCCATTAAATTAAGGACGGGAAGTGAGAAAGCGAGTGGATCTACTAATTCCTCATCCTCAAATCAGACCTTCCCCGGAGTATTGTCTCAACGAAGAAGTGGAGTGAAGTTTTGATCTAATTCGAAGAAGCAAGCGGTAAGTCGACGGCAATAAAATAAGAAAAGAAGTACGTATTTCCACGTTTATAGAATAGGATTAAACAAAAGGATTCGCAAATAAAAGCGCTAATGCCACGACCAGTCCGTAAATTGTTAAAGCTTCCATAAAAGCCAGACTAAGCAATAAAGTACCTCGTATTTTACCCTCTGCTTCTGGTTGTCTCGCGATACCTTCTACGGCTTGGCCCGCAGCAGTACCTTGACCAACTCCAGGTCCAATAGAAGCAAGCCCTACGGCCAATCCAGCAGCAATAACGGAAGCGGCAGAAATCAGTGGATTCATGGTAAGTTCCTCGCACCAAAATAAAGAAATGGTTAATGATACAATCAACCAATGAATTATTACTTATTATTCCATCACTAAGATCCACCCGGTCAAAGTAACTAAGAACTCCGAATTGAAGTGATGATATACTGAATCATCAGAACTACTTCGATATCTCGTTTTTAGTTCCTATCCATGGAGTCTTTGGAAATCCATACGGTTCTAGTTCTTCCATTTCTTTGTTCCGAACCATTCTTTCAATTCTTCGCTCTTTCTCTTCTATATGCTTGACTTCATCTGTTTATTCATTCAATCCACAGTCACAGATGAAACGGAAGGACTTCTATTGAAATCCATCTAAATTCAATGGGATGTAATATATGGATAGTCCATATATAACTAGTGAATATCTAATATCACATATACATGTGTTTCTTCCATAACGTAAACCAGCCGCATCTTATATTGAATCGGATTATAGAATTATTCTTCGAAACATACACAGGATTGGCTTATAGCCATTACATATATCTCTCCCTAACCGACTTTTTTATGAATCTTATTTGTTTGTAAACTCTTCTCTTCTTTTTCCTTATCATTATCCGCATGGATATAAACGAACGGATTCATCAGCCCCCGAATCATTACATATCAATATCAAGATTTGATTGATCCAATTGAATTGCAATTAATGACATGGTCAATCGTTGAATTGAA